GAAAAAGATCGTATATAATGAAATGATACTCTGGGGTCTCACAAAAGAGAATGATTTCTTTCAATTGACTATTCATCTATAGTATTTTCATGTAAATAGGGGCAAGAGAGCTCTATGAAAAACTGGTGGTTCAATTCGATTAAGGGTAAGGGGGAATTCGAATACAGGTGTGGGTTAAGTAAATCAATGGATAGTCTTGGTCCTATTAAAAATACCAGTGTAAGCGAGGACTCGGCTAGAAATGATAAGGATAAAAACATTCCTAGTTGGAGTGACAGTTCGAGTTCCAGTAATGTTGATCATTTGGTTGGTCTCAGGGACATTCGGAATTTCATCACGGATGACACTTTTTTTGTTAAGGATAGTAATAGCGACAGTTATTCCATATATTTTGATATTGAAAATCAAATTTTGGAGATTGACAATGATCCTTCTTTTCTGAGTGAACTAGAAAGTTCTTTTTATAGTTTTCGTAATTATAGGAATAATGGATCTAAAAGTGATGATCCCGACTATGATCGTTACATGTATGATACTAAATCGAGTTGGAATAATCACATTCATAATTGCGTTGACTCTTATCTTCATTCTCAAATCTGTATTTTTAGTCACATTTTAAGTAGTAGTGACTGTTACAGTGACAGTTACATTTATAATTTCATTTGTGGTGAAAGTGTAAATAGTAGTGAAAGCGAAAGTTCCAATATAAAAACTAGCACGAATGGTAGTGATTTAACTATAAGAGAAAGTTCTAATGATCTCGATGTAACTCAAAAATACAGGCATTTGTGGGTTCAATGCGAAAATTGTTATGGATTAAATTATAAGAAATTTCTTAAGTCAAAAATGCATATTTGTGAACAATGCGGATATCATTTGAAAATGAGTAGTTCAGATAGAATCGAGCTTTCGGTTGATCCAGGTACTTGGGATCCGATGGATGACGACATGGTCTCTGTGGATCCCATTGAATTTAATTCCGAAGAGGAACCTTATCAAAATCGTATTGATTCTTATCAAAGAAAGACAGGATTAACGGAGGCTGTTCAAACAGGTACAGGGCAACTAAACAGGATTCCCATCGCAATTGGGGTTATGGATTTTCAGTTTATGGGGGGTAGTATGGGATCCGTAGTAGGCGAGAAAATCACCCGTTTGATCGAGTATGCTGCCAATAAATTTTTACCTCTTGTTCTGGTGTGTGCTTCCGGAGGAGCACGCATGCAAGAAGGAAGTTTGAGCTTGATGCAAATGGCTAAAATATCTTCCGCTTTATATGATTATCAATCAAATAAAAAGTTATTCTATGTATCAATTCTTACATCTCCTACTACTGGTGGAGTGACAGCTAGTTTTGGTATGTTGGGAGATATCATTATTGCTGAACCTAATGCCTATATTGCATTTGCGGGTAAAAGAGTAATTGAACAAACATTAAAGAAGACAGTACCTGAAGGTTCACAAGGGGCTGAATATTTATTCCATAAGGGCTTATTCGATCCAATCGTACCACGTAATCTTTTAAAAGGCGTTCTGAGTGAGTTATTTCAGCTCCACGCCTTTTTTCCTTTGAATCAAAATTAACTCAAGTAGAGTTCTTACATTAAAGTTTTTTTGGGGGCGAATAATTAGTTAGTTAGTTTATCAGAATCAAAATAAAACAAAACCCTAAGAATTGATTTTTCTTTGATGACATAAGATTTTATTGTAGAAAGAATCATGCGGATAATTATTTTTTTTTTACCGATATTACGGATTAGTAATCAGTAAACCTCTCTCAACAAAACAACATAAAAAGAGAATTCTTCCTTAGAATTAGGAGACAAGAAGGCAAATAAAACGAATTTCATGTTCCCCTCTTGCGTATGTATATATAATTCAAATAGAGAAAATATAGAATCTTGCACCTTTCTATATCTCCCAACAAGTCCCATTTTCCCTAAGAATCCCTGCGGTTGGATCGGATTCTAACGAATCGTTCGGGAATTTGTAAGAAACTTTTTTTTTTTTTTTTTTTGATTAAAAAAGCAATTAGATATTCAAAAAGAAATTAGAAGCTAAGAACAACCGAAGAAGAAAAATAAAATAAGTAAGAATAATAAAGAAAATGGATTATCATACAGATATTTCATGGAGAAAGATGCGTTTATTTAGTTCTATATTCCTTGCACTTAGTATAGATACTCATTTAGTATACTTATATACGAATTAGAATATGAATTCTAATTATTATAGGATATCTTTATACCAATAACAGGTACAAATATTAAATCGAGGTACCCTTTCTATGACAATTCTCAACAACTTTCCCTCTATTTTGGTGCCTTTAGTGGGCCTAGTATTTCCGGCAATTGCAATGGCTTCTTTATTTCTTCATGTTCAAAGAAATAAGATTTTTTAAATCCGATGGGGCCAAATGTCATCTAGTTTTTTTTTTCAAGACTTAACGAACACAGATATCAATTTAGTAGAATATTGTAGAAGACTAACAGGTGGCTTTCTCCAAACAGAAACGAAAGAGCTTTTATGCATGCGTAAACATGATATATAGGTAAATGAATTCTAGCTATTTTCAACAATAGGCGAGATCCGAGCTCATGTCTGCGATGAAAGTCAATGTATCTATATATATGTAGCTATCTATAGGGAATCATATGAACGGGATGCTCTTATTTTATTATATCTAACCAATTCGCTAACCAATTCGATAAATTACTGCTAAAAGTTCACATCAGAATAGTACTAGTTGATGAGAGTTACTTCGGAAACAAAAAAAAATAAAGTCAAATTGATTTTGGTTATTCCCTCAATTCCAATAAAATGCAGCTGGATCTAGTATGTATGAGTTGGCGATCAGAATATATATGGATAGAATTTCTAGCAGGATCTCGCAAAACAAGTAATTTCTGCTGGGCCTTTATCCTTTTTTTAGGTTCATTAGGATTCTTATTGGTTGGAATTTCTAGTTATCTTGATAGGAATTTGATAGCTTTATTTCCATCTCAGCAAATAAATTTTTTCCCACAAGGGATTGTGATGTCTTTCTATGGGATCGCGGGTCTCTTTATTAGTTCCTATTTGGGGTGCACAATTACATGGAATGTAGGTAGCGGTTATGATCGATTTGATAGAAAAGAAGGAATAGTGTGTATTTTTCGTTGGGGATTTCCTGGAAAAAATCGCCGCATCTTTCTACGATTCCTTATGAAAGATATTCAGTCCATCAGAATAGAAGTTAAAGAGGGTATTTATGCTCGTCGTGTCCTTTATATAGAAATCAGAGGCTTGGGGGCCATTCCCTTGAATCGTACTGACGAGAATTTGACTCCACGAGAAATTGAGCAAAAGGCTGCGGAATTGGCCTATTTCTTGCGTGTACCAATTGAAGGATTTTGAAAAATGAACTGAAGAATAAATGCTTTCTTAGCAGGAGAAAAAGCCCAAGAATCCTCTTTTTTCTATAGCATAACTTACTTAATTGAAGTTTCTTCAGAACGCCCGGTTGGACCAAAGCAAGGCAAATGTGTACGGAACAGCCATAACATAAAACGAAACTGTTTTTTTGTCTACAAAAAAATAGTTTTTTTTTTTGCGTATGGAAATCCCCACTCAATTCAATTCAGTAACAAAAGAAGTAAGAAATAAAAATAATAGATTCATCCCATATATCAAAACAGTTCGGAATAAAAAATTTATCTTTTTATTTTCAATATTTGGAATTGATACGTTAGATATGGATAGATCATATCTTGTAAATTATCTCTATTTTCTTTTGTCAATCGACCCTTTTCTTTTATCCTTTCTTTTGTCTTTCTTAATGACCAAAGAATTGGATCTCGTAGAATGAGAACTTTTCTGTCTTTTTTTTCCACTCATTTTTGATCATCACAATATTCTTCAGAAAATTCTCTCAAATATTCCTGGATTATGCTCTGGGGCCGGGGAGCCCGCGAAAAATTTTTTCGAAATATTTGATCAATTGAGATATCTGGAAACAATATTTTTTGATTATTTCTTCATTCGAATTCGAAGTGGATTCTTCTTCTATTTCGGTATTTTTTCTACACTAGATTCAAGGACTAACCGCTGAATCACAACTAAAAAACATAAACTAGCTTCATAGGCGCGATACCTTGTAATAGAACTCATGCTTGATAGAAACATTAGATCGCATCGAATCTACGAATGAGGTGGGTTCATTAACAATTCACAGATGAAAAAATGACAAAAAAGAACGCATCCATTCCCCTTCGATATCTTTCATCTATAGTATTTTTAGTCTTTTTGCCCTGGTGGATCTCTCTCTCATTTAATAAAAGTATGGAATCATGGGTTACTAATTGGTGGAATACTAGGCAATCCGAAACTTTTTTGAATGATATTCAAGAAAAGAGTATTCTCGAAAAATTCATAGAATTAGAAGAATTATTCCTCTTGGACGAAACGATAAAGGAATTTCCGGAAAGACATCTCGAAAAGCTTCGGATAGGGCTTCAGAAAGAAACAATCCAATTGATCAAGATGCACGATGAGGATCATATCCATACGATTTTGCACTTCTCGACAAATACAATCGGTTTCGTTATTCTAAGTGGTTATTCTATTCTGGGTAATGAAGAACTTGTTATTCTTAACTCTTGGGTTCAAGAATTCCTATATAATTTAAGCGACACAATAAAAGCCTTTTCGATTCTTTTAGTAACTGATTTATGTATCGGATTCCATTCGCCCCACGGTTGGGAACTAATGATTGGCTATGTCTACAACGATTTTGGATTTGCTCATAATGATCAAATCATATCTGGTCTTGTTTCCACTTTTCCAGTCATTCTAGATACAATTTTAAAATATTGGATTTTCCGTTATTTAAATCGTGTATCTCCGTCACTTGTAGTGATTTATCATTCAATGAATGACTGAAAAACGATTCACTAATCCAATTATAATCTTTCTGACTTTGTACATAAGCAAAGCATTCAAAGTCGTACTTACCTTACTTT